TAGATTAGCTGGTTTGGTAGGAAATCGTACATCAAAGAGAGATCTTATTGATAAATATGTAGAAGCTTGTCCTATGCCTGTTTTAGAAGTATTGCCTCTAATTGAGGATATTCGAATCTCTAGAGTTAAAGGTAAAACTTTATTTGAAATGGTAGAATCTGAATATAGTCTTAAATATGTTTGTGAATTCTATCTGAATATTGCAGACCAAATATTATCTAAACCAGAAGGAATTGTACCAGAAGAAATTCCAGATCGAGAACTCTTTAGTTTACTCTCTGACTTTTATTTGAATCCCGTAAATGCTATGGACATGAAAAATGATCGAACAAATTTAATTGATTTTACAATAGTTTAAAATAGAAAAATTCTTTTTTATCTAAACCTTTTCATTTAGTCAAGAAAAAAATATACATATATATGTCAATTAATAAGATATCTGAAACTCTCACTTTTGAATGTGAAACAGGAAATTATCATACTTTTTGTCCTATCAGTTGTGTTGCTTGGTTGTATCAAAAAATTGAGGATAGCTTTTTCTTAGTAGTAGGTACTAAAACATGTGGTTATTTTTTACAAAATGCCCTTGGAGTTATGATTTTTGCCGAACCCCGTTATGCTATGGCAGAATTAGAAGAAGGAGATATTTCAGCTCAATTAAATGATTATCGAGAACTAAAACGATTATGTCTTCAAATAAAAAAAGATAGAAATCCAAGTGTAATTATATGGATTGGTACTTGTACAACAGAAATTATTAAAATGGATTTGGAGGGTATGGCGCCTAAATTAGAAACTGAAATTGAAATTCCTATAGTGGTAGCAAGAGCAAATGGATTAGACTATGCATTTACTCAGGGAGAAGATACTGTGCTAGCTGCTATGGCACATCGTTGCCCTGAACGAGACTTATTGATTGGAAGAAAACAAGAAATCAAAGAAAAAACGGCAAAAGAATTTTTCTCTTTTCATTCTATTGAAACACATCAATCTATAAAGAAAGCATTGGATAAAATCCCTTTAGTTTTATTTGGTTCTTTACCTTCAACCGTGGCTTCTCAACTGAGTTTGGAATTAAAACGCCAATCCATTAATGTCTCAGGTTGGTTACCTGCTCAAAGATATACAGATTTACCAGCATTGGGAAATGGAGTCTACGTTTGTGGTGTTAATCCTTTTTTAAGTAGAACAGCAACGACTTTAATGCGACGTCGAAAATGTAAACTAATTGGAGCACCTTTTCCTATTGGTCCTGACGGGACACGTGCTTGGATCGAAGAAATCTGTAATGTTTTTGGTATTAAAACACACGGTTTAGAAGAGAGAGAACAACAAATTTGGAAAAGTTTAAAAAATTATCTTAATTTAGTGCGTGGAAAATCCGTTTTTTTTATGGGAGATAATCTTTTAGAAATTTCTCTAGCAAGATTTTTAATTCGATGTGGAATGATTGTATATGAAATAGGTATTCCATACATGGATAAAAGATATCAAGCCGCAGAATTAACATTTTTACAAACTACATGTAGAAAAATGTCTATACCAATGCCTCGAATTGTTGAAAAACCGGATAATTATAATCAAATACAACGTATGCGTGAATTACAACCTGATTTAGCTATAACTGGGATGGCTCACGCAAATCCTCTTGAAGCTAGAGGAATAAATACAAAATGGTCTGTTGAATTTACTTTTGCTCAAATTCATGGATTTACAAATGCTAAAGATGTTCTTGAGTTAGTTACACGTCCTTTACGACGAAATAATAATTTAGAGAACTTGGGTTGGACTAATTTAGTTAAAGAATGATAAAAAGGGAGGTTTTATTAATTAGTGGAATAAAAAATAAACTATTTTAATAAACCTCCTTTCTAAAAAATATAGACTTTATTCTATTCTAATTTCACCCTATCGAGGAAAGTTTTTTATTATGAGAACAGGCATTCCCTTATTGATTTCGACCTTATTGATTCCAATAGTTTCCTGGATGAACTTTTCAAGCACATTCATTTTATTTGGACTCTATTACGGATTTTTAACCACATTGCCTATTAGTCCTTCTCAACTTGTGTGTATAAGAGCTTTTTTATTAGAAGGAAATCTTAGTGGTACAGTAGCTGTTAGTGGTTTAATAATAGGACAATTAATAACATTTTTATCAATTTATTATTCGCCCATTTATGTAATTTTAATAAAACCTCATACACTAAGTTTAGTTATTTTGTCTTATATCTTTTTTTACTGGTACCGAATCAAAGATCTTTTGAATTACCAATCTTTGAGACCAATAAAATCGCTTCGAGATATTCGAATATTTCAATTATTTTTTGATAGTCTTGTTTTCCAGTTATTAAATCCAATTCTTTTACCAAGTCCTGTATTAGCAAGATTATTAAATATTTTGTTTTTTCGGCATAGTCAGAGTTTTTTGTTTGCAACAAGTACAATTTTCGGTTGGTTCTTTGGTCAGTATATATTTATTAATTTGAGTAAACTACTTTTATTTCGTGTAGAATCTGATTTACCCATACTTTATCTTTTAGTAAAACGTATAATTCATAGAATTTTTAGTATTATTATATTGAGTTTTTCTTTATTACATTTAGGTCGAATTCCAGTACCCTTTATTACGAAAAAAATAATTGATAATTTGCAATTCAATTCATTGAAACGCGAAGATTCGATCTTTTCACGAAAATCATGGCCTGATCTATTTTTTGATTACCGTCGATGGAAAAGACCTTTTAGATATATAGAGAATAGTCGATTTAGTATTAGAAGTCCGATTAAAAGGAGAGTTTCTCAATATTTTTTCAATTCGTGTTTAAGTGATGGAAAACCGAGATTATCTTTTACATATTTACCCAGTGTAGCAATTTTCGGAAAGAATTTTGAGAGATATAATTATTCAGAATTTTCATCATCTGGACAATTTTTTGAGGAATGGTTCAATACTAAGAGACAAAAGAGAAAAAAAATATATACTCAATTTCAAGACGGAATCAAATTTTTAGATAATGGATTTAGTCCAATAGAAATTATGGAGAAAAAAAAAGGATTATCCAATTTTAAAGGGGAAACTTTTACTAAATTTTATGACCCTTTATTAATGAGACAAGGCCATGAAGCGATGATAATATCAAAATCACATTGGTTTTTTACAGAAAAATTTGATAAATCAAGAAAAACACAAAAATATCAATCTTTTCTAGGGAAAAATAATAAACTTAAATATTGGATCTCCAATCAATGGAAAAATTTAGAATACAAGAATTTTGTATTACCTTGGGAACCATTAAGTCGAGACGCTCGTCGTATTTTAAGTTTACTTATTAATAAATCAGAAAAAGTGAAGCTTGACACAAATTTAAAGCAAATCAATTTTTTTGAGACGGATATAAAAAAAGACTCGAACGAAAAAAATAGTAATTTCCCAGTAAGTCTTATACGTAAAAAAGTTAATCGAAAACCAAATCTTAATTGGGAACTTATTTTAAATCTTTCTACGCGTCAAAAAAATTTATATTTCAATTATTTAGAACAAGATGAATGGAATACACTCAAAAATTACTGGAAAAATTTATTTTTAGGTGACATAACCCGAGTTAAAAATATTTTCCCTTTCTTACCAAAAACGTTAAAATTTGATAAAAAATTTTTACTGCGAGATATGGATAAAGAAATACCTAGATGGACACCCGATTCAAAAAATGATAAATTCGATGTGATAGCAATTGGAGTTACTGATATTCGTCAAAGAAAAGTTAAAAATTTGGGATATTTAATAAAAGGAAAAGATAAAAGGAAAAAACTTGTAAGACGTTTTTCGCAACAGTCTGATTTTCGTCGAAAATTAGTGAAAGGATCCATGCGCGCTCGAAGACGAAAAACTTTAATATGGAAAATGTTTCAACTTAAAGCAAATTCTCCATTTTTTTTACGAATAATTGAAAAACCTACTTTGATTAAAACTTCTTCTGATTTACAACCCAGTTATGGATCAACAGAACCAACTTTTCATGTTAGTCCGGAGGAAAAAAGAAAGAATTTCTTTAAAGAAAAAATTTCGTTATTTGAAAAAACAAAAGCAGACCGCCTTGCCATAGCAAATAGATGGGATTTCCCATTGGCTCAATGGGGAAGAAGTTGGTTACTTATAACACAATCGCATTTTAGAAAATATTTTGTACTCCCTTTATTGATAATATTAAAAAATTTTAGTCGTTTTTTATTATTTCAAAAAACTGAATGGACTGAAGATTGGTCCGAATGGAATAAAGAAATTCATATAAGATGTACTTACGACGGTACTGAAGTTTCGAAAGAAGAATTACCAGAACAATGGTTAAGAGATGGTCTTCAAATAAAGATAGTATACCCTTTTCGTTTAAAACCTTGGCATAATTTAAAATCTCAAAATCTAAATTTGGGAAAAAAAAAATTTCATTATTCTTATTTAACTGCCTGGGGTTTCTTAACTGATTTACCATTTGGTAATATTAAGAAACAACCTTCATTTTGGAAACCAATAAAAAGGGAATTAAAAAAAAAATGGAAAAGAAATTTCTTTTTCAAAAATTTCAAGCAAATAAAAAAAATATTTATACAACCTCATTCTAGCATTTCAAAAACTTCCAATATTCAATTTGCTAAATCTCCAAAAGTTCATTTATATGACTTGGGTTCGAAAAAAGAAGATATAGAAAGTACTGAAATTAAAAACTCTAATATTCACGAATTCTTAGCTGAACGCAATGACAATATCACTTCGGAAATTCCGAAAAAGCTCGTTGAATCTAAAACGTCAATTTATATAAAAAACTTAGAAAAATTACTTACAAAGAAAAATATAAAAGAAAAAAAAGTATATTTTAACCTTAATAATTATAACTTTCATGAAAAAGCGAAAATAGAAAAACCAGTTATACAATTGATTCAAATCAAACAAAAAATGATTCGAATTTTAAAAAAAATTTTGAAATTGGTTAAAAAAAGTTTTTCTACATTAAAATTAAATATTCAAAAAATGATAATAAATTCTAAAATAAATATAGAAATCATAAAAGAATTCATTGTAAGTCGTTTTAATAATTGAAAAAAATATATTCAATCGTTAATAATGAAATATCGGAAAAAATTTAAGTCAATCCCAACTAAATGATGATATTAATGTCTCAAGCATATGTACTTAGAAGGATATGGGGAATAAAAACAAACAATAAGTCTTATTTAAGTTGTTTATCAAAATCTTGGACATCCTTTTTTTTTATTAAGAATAATTTCAAAGTTTTTTTGCATGAACAAGGAATAGTAGGTTATCTAGAATTATTAAGATTTCAAGAAAAAAATTGGAAACGATGGTTAAAATATTTTAATCGATATAATCTGTCTCCCAATGTATGGTATGGAATTGCACCTGAACAATGGCGTTTTAGAGTCAGTGAACATTGGAAAAAAGAAAAAAGTCGAATTTTTAGTACCAAAAACAATAAAAAATTTAATAGTTATTGGCAAGATCCAAAAGTTTTCCTTTCTACAGTCAATTCTTCATTGAAACAAACTGAGAAACGTAACAAATTATTAAAAAATAATCTTTTAATTTATAGTTATTTTGATTTAAAAAAAAACTTATTGACTAAGAAACTTTTGAAATCAAAGAAAAAAATCCTATGTAATAATATTACAGATAAAACATATAATAAAGCATATAAAAATTCTTTAATCTCTGACAAAAAAAATATTTTTTTAGAATATAATATTTTCTTATGGCTTATCCCAGAATTTTTAGAAAAAAGAGATATTATCTATAAAAATAAAAAAATATTGTTAAATACATCTGCTATAATAAAAGATAAAAATAGGAAAATACTTCGAAACAAAGACTTGCTTCGGGAAACAGAACTTAATCAATCTATCCGTCAATGGAGATGGAAATCAAAAAATTCGGAAAAAAAATTTGATAAATTAGGTAATATGGCTTCTCTGATGACTTTTATGCAAAACCAAAATGCCAAGGTTTCCCTTTCTGAAAAAATGAGAGAAGATTTGGATTTGTTTCGTCTTTTTTTTCGTAGAAATAATAGTTTCAATCAATTAAAAATTAATTCAGAGCATCGTTTACCTCGATTATTAGATGATCAAGTTTTAATATATAAATTGATAAACGCATCTTCAAATTTTAGGCAAAGATTCGAAAAAATGTCAAATTTAGAAAATGTCGATAAGTATCTTTTAACTTTTAATATTTATAAAAATCAGAACAAAAAAATTTTATTTTTATTTAATTCATTAAATCTTGAAGAAATTTTACTTCCAAAACATCGTAGAGAATTTAGAATATTGAATTCTTTACAAAGAGAGGAAAATAGAAAATCGAATGAAAGTTTTTTAAGCGAACTAAGAGAACAACAAAATAAAAAAATTGGACTAAATAAAAATAAAAAAATTAAACGTTTCATTTGGTCCAGTTATCGATTCGAAGATCTAGCTTGTATAAATAGATTTTGGTTTAATACACTAAATGGAAGTCGCTTTTCTCTACTACGATTTCGTCTATATCCCACAAATTAATATTTTCTATTTAATTCGCAAAAATAAGAAATTCGCAAAAACCTTATTTTTAAAATTTCTTATTTTTTGCTGATTCTTATTACTATTTGATTTTTTTATAGAAAAAAATTCAAAAAAATGAAATTGTCAATTTTTTGAGGAGAAAAAATCTATGTCAATAAATTCATTTATAAATCTTTCGTTCATTTCTGAAAAAACGGAAGGATCAGTGGAATCTCAAATATTTCGTTTAACTAATCGAATTAGAAAACTTACGTCTCATTTCAAAAAACATAGTAAAGATTATTCATCCCAAAGAGGTCTGTGGAAAATTTTAGGTAGACGTAAACGTCTTTTAAGTTATTTATTCGAAACGAATTTCACAAGTTATCAAGATTTAATTAATCAATTAGGAATTCGTAAATTAAAAAGAAATTAATTATCAATTCAACTAATTAAAAGGAAAGTGAAATACCATCATGATACTTACTGGAAAAAAGAAACCGATGATAGTAAGTATGGGTCCTCATCATCCATCGATGCATGGTGTTTTACGGCTCATTGTTACTCTCGAAGGAGAAAATGTTTTGGACTGTGAACCTGTATTGGGTTATTTACATAGAGGAATGGAGAAGATAGCTGAAAATCGAACAATTGTCCAATATCTTCCTTACGTAACACGATGGGATTATTTAGCTACAATGTTTACAGAAGCTATTACGGTTAATGGACCAGAAAAACTAACCAACATTCAAATACCTAAAAGAGCAAGTTATATAAGAATTATAATGCTAGAACTAAGTCGTATTGCATCTCATTTATTATGGCTTGGTCCTTTCATGGCTGATATCGGTGCTCAAACACCTTTCTTTTATATTTTCAGAGAAAGAGAAATGATATATGATTTATTTGAAGCTGCTACTGGTATGCGAATGATGCATAATTTTTTTCGTATTGGAGGAGTTGCTGTAGATTTACCTTATGGATGGATAGATAAATGTTTAGATTTTTGTAACTATTTTCTACCAAAAGTTAGTGAATATGAAAAACTTATAACAAATAATCCAATTTTTTTAAAACGGGTAGAAGGTATCGGTGTTATTGATAGGGAAGAAGCTATCAATTGGGGTTTATCAGGACCTATGTTACGAGCATCAGGAATTAAATGGGACCTTCGAAAAGTAGACCATTATGAATGTTATGATGAATTAGATTGGCAAATACAATGGCAAAAAGAGGGAGATTCGCTAGCGCGCTATTTAGTAAGAATTGGAGAAATGAAAGAATCTACAAAAATAATTCAACAAGCTTTAAAAGCTATTCCCGGAGGACCTTACGAGAATTTAGAAGCTAGACGAATGAACAAACAAAAAAATTTGGAATGGAATTCTTTCGAATATCAATTTATTAGTAAAAAACCCTCTCCAACTTTTAAATTACCTAAACAAGAACATTATGTGAGAGTGGAAGCTCCTAAAGGAGAATTAGGTGTTTTTTTAATAGGAGATGGTAGTGTTTTTCCTTGGAGATTTAAAATTCGACCACCGGGTTTCATAAATTTACAAATTATTTCTCAATTAATTAAAGGAATGAAATTGGCAGATATTATGACAATTTTAGGTAGTATAGACATTATAATGGGAGAGGTTGATCGTTAAAATGGTCTCAAATATAAATTTAGAGAAACAAATTATCCAATTTTTTTCCACATTGGGATTTTACGAAGAATTATATCATCCTATACGAATTATAATTTCTATTCTCATTCTTATGTTAGGGGTTACTATGGGAGTACTAGTTATCGTATGGCTTGAAAGAAAAATATCTGCAGTAATACAACAACGCATTGGACCTGAATATGCAGGTCCCTTAGGAATTATTCAAGCTTTAGCAGATGGCGTAAAACTTTTTTTAAAAGAAAATATTCTTCCATCACAAGGAGATTCCATTTTATTCAATATTGGACCTATTTTAGTTATTTTACCCGTTTTTTTAAGTTATTTAGTGATTCCTTTTGAATATAATATCATTTTATTTAATTTTGGTATAGGTGTTTTTTTCTGGATTGCCGTTTCTAGTATTGTTCCTTTAGGACTTCTTATGGCTGGATATGGGTCGAATAATAAATATTCTTTTTTAGGTGGTTTACGAGCGGCAGCTCAATCTATTAGTTATGAAATTCCTTTAGCTTTAAGTGTTTTATCTGTGGCTCTACGTGTGATTCGTTTGGAAACTTAAATAAAAAAATTTATTTCAATATCTAATTAAAACTAGATAGTCATATGGGTGAAATTAAACAGTAAAATTTTATTTTTTTTACAGTCAAAAATTTAACCCCATCCTCTTTGTACGAGAGTGACAGCTTTGTACAATTAATAAAAAAATTGTAAATTTCCGGGTAAAAGATTAGCCATCTACACTTGATAGCGGCAAAACAAAAAATTGATCAATTTGATTTAGCAAAAGTAAGGGGGATGATAAAAAATCGAAATGCATTGAAAAAGTCAGTATAAAAAAAAATATACGTATGTATATCTAATAAAAAATAAGGACTTTACATTAGTAGAGATGTTTGAGCAATACTTCCTTCTTCAAATTTTACTTAGGCATATTTCCCTATTTACTGGACAAATGATTATCTGGAACGAAGTAATTTTTTCACAGTTCTCATATAAAAAAGGAAATAGTTAAAAATTTAACTATTTAAAAAATAATCCAATTATTTCTGTAATTTTGAGTTAGTGCTAACAAAAAACTGTGAAAATCAAGATAGATTCAAAAGCTTAAACTTAAATAGCAGACAGAATCTCGTTGGTAATAATTGATTAATACATTTATATTTTAATAACCACCGAGGAGCCGTATGAAATGAAAATTTCACGTACGGTTTTGAAATAGAGATATTAATAGTAATACTGATATCGACTAAAATTATCGAACAGTCTAAGTACAATTGATATAGTTGAAGCACAGTCTAAATATGGCTTTTGGAGTTGGAATTTGTGGCGTCAACCTATTGGTTTTATAATTTTTTCGATTGCTTCTTTAGCAGAATGTGAAAGATTACCTTTTGATTTGCCAGAAGCAGAAGAAGAGTTAGTTGCAGGTTATCAAACTGAATATTCCGGGATTAAATTTGCATTATTTTACCTTGCTTCTTATTTAAATTTATTAATTTCTTCATTATTTGTAACAATTCTTTATTTAGGAGGCTGGTATTTTCCTACTCCACCTCTTCCAAATGTCAACTATATTGAATGGAACCCTATTATTAATGGAATTACTCAAGTGACTAATATAGTAATAGGAGTAACTATTACAATAGCTAAAGCATATTCATTTTTATTCATTTCTATAATGACAAGGTGGACTTTACCTCGAATAAGAATAGATCAACTATTAAATCTTGGTTGGAAATTTCTATTGCCAATCGCTTTAGGTAATTTACTATTGACAGCCTCTTTCCAACTTCTTTTATTATGAATTCATTCATAATATCTAATCAAAAATTCACCTTAAGTTTGATTGCTAATGAAGATATAATAACAAATTTTATTAAATATATTAAGGATTTCACGATATGTTTTCTACGGTGAATGGGTTTAAAAATTATAGTAAACAAGCCATACAAGCTGCGAGATACATTGGTCAAGGTTTTATGGTTACATTTGATCATATCAATCGTTTACCAATGACTATTCAATATCCTTATGAAAAATTGATACCATCCGAACGATTTCGAGGTCGGATCCATTTCGAATTTGACAAATGCATTGCTTGTGAAGTATGTGTACGTGTATGTCCAATAAATTTACCTGTTGTTGATTGGGAATTACGAAAAACTATGAAAAAGAAACAATTAAAAAATTATAGCATTGATTTTGGAGTCTGTATATTTTGTGGAAATTGTGTTGAATATTGTCCTACAAATTGTTTATCAATGACTGAAGAATATGAACTTTCAACATATGATCGTCATGAATTAAATTACGATCAAATAGCACTGGGACGTTTACCTATATCAGTAATTGAAGACTCGACAATTGAAACTCTCTCAAATTTAACAGCATTACCAAAACAAGTTATGGAAGGACATTCAAATTTAAGAAATATTACTAACTCTTCAAATTAACTTTTACTATTCATTGTCGATATTATTTGAATTTTGAATTAATATACGAAATTTTCACTAAATTTTTTATTTTATTATTGTGAGAAATATGAGACTACCTGAATCATTTTCTGAAGTTATTTTTTTTTCTCTCGAATTGAATATTATATTAGGAAGTTTAGGTGTTGTTTTACTTACCGATATAGTTTATTCTGCTTTTTTGTTAGGATTTGTCTTCACTTGTATCTCTCTCTTATATCTTTTATTAGATTCTGATTTTGTTGCTGCTGCACAACTTTTAATTTATGTAGGAGCTATAAATGTTTTAATTGTATTCGCAGTAATGTTAATAAATAAAAAACAATCTGAGAATTTTTTCCTACTTTGGACTATAGGTGATGGAATTACTTCAGCTATTTGTATTAGTATATTTTTGTTATTAAATAATGTTATTTCAAAAACGTCATGGTCAAAAATCTATTTGGTTGTAGAATCAAATAAAAATGGAAAATTTATTACAACAGATAATATTCGGCGTATTGGGTCGGAATTATTGACAGAATTTCTCATTCCATTTGAACTAATGTCAATAATTCTTTTAGTTGCCTTAATAGGTGCTATTGTATTAGCTCGGGGGGAACAAGTTATTAATCAGTCGGAAGAATTAATACAAAGTAAAAAATGATTAAATTTTTTTTCGATAATTTGAATTTTCTAAAAATTACAAATATTAGAATTTTGTGGAGAAAAAACAAAATTTATAAGGATTTACATGCTTGAATATATTCTTAATTTAAGTGCTTTTTTATTCTGCATTGGGATTTTTGGATTAATTACGAGTAGAAATATGGTTAGAGCACTTATGTGTCTAGAATTAGTTCTTAATGCAGTGAATATAAATCTAGTAACTTTTTCCAACTTTCTTGATAATTTACAAATAAAAGGAGAAATTTTTTCTATTTTTATAATAGCAATTGCAGCAGCTGAGGCTACTATTGGGTTAGCTATTGTTTTAGCTATTTATCGCAATAGAAAGTCAACTCGTATTGATCAATTTGATTTGTTAAAATGGTAATGATTTCGTAAAAATATTGAAGATCTTAAATGGGCTTTTAATGGTAATTTATTTCTTTTGATAAATTTTTCAAAATTTAACCAAGTTTTTTTTTTGTTTAAAGACTCGTTTAGGGGTTGGATACTTTAGTATCCTATTTTATTTTTTTATTCAATTCAAGGTTACTAATATTCCAATAGGAGTTAAAAAGTCTCGATGGCACATTCAGTTAAAATTTATGATACATGCATTGGTTGTACCCAATGTGTAAGAGCTTGTCCAACAGATGTCTTAGAAATGGTACCGTGGGATGGATGTAAAGCTAATCAAATAGCATCTGCTCCTAGAACAGAAGATTGTGTTGGTTGTAAAAGATGTGAATCTGCTTGTCCAACAGATTTTTTAAGTGTAAGAGTTTATCTAGGACCTGAAACTACTCGTTCTATGGGTCTCGCATATTAATTTTGTGTATTATTAAAAAAAATACTTTGCATCTTCTTTTTATAATAAGAACCTATAATAAAAATAGGTTCTTATTATGAGGATTCTTTCTATTCATATTATGAACTCTTCCCCTTGGTTAACTTTAATTGTTCTTTTTCCAATATCTACGGGTTTATTCATTCCTTTTTTTTCTGCTAAAGGAAATAAAATTATTCGATGGTATACTTTAGGAGTTTGTCTATTAGAATTTCTTTTAATAACTTATATTTTTTGCTACAAATATAAATTTAATATTAGCTCCATTCAATTAAAAGAAGATTTTAATTGGATCAATTTTATCGATTTCCGTTGGAGGTTAGGAATTGATGGTTTTTCTATTGGACTTATTTTATTGACGGGATTTATAACTACTTTGGCTACGTTGGCTGCTTGGCCTGTTACACGGAATCCACGATTATTTTATTTTTTGATGTTAGCAATGTATAGTGGACAAATAGGACTATTTGCTTCTCAAGATATTTTACTTTTTTTTTTTATGTGGGAATTAGAACTAGTTCCTGTTTATTTATTGTTAATTCTTTGGGGTGGTAAACGTCGACTATACGCAGCTACTAAATTTATTTTGTACACTGCTGGTAGTTCTATTTTTATTTTGGTAGGAGCCTTAATTATGGCTTTTTATCAATCTGATATCTCAACTTTTAATTTTCAAGATTTAATTGGTAAAAATTATCCTTTGGAATTGGAAATAGTAATATATTTGAGTTTTTTACTAGCGTATTCTGTTAAATTACCAGTTCTCCCTTTCCATACTTGGTTGCCAGATACTCACGGCGAAGCACATTATAGTACGTGTATGCTTCTTGCAGGAATACTTTTAAAAATGGGGGGTTATGGGCTAATCAGAATTAATATGGAATTATTACCTCGAGCCCATTTTTTATTTGCTCCCTGGTTAGTTGGTGCAGGAGCAATACAAATTATTTATGCGGCTTCAGTTTCCCTAAGTCAGCGAAATTTGAAGAGAAGAATTGCTTACTCTTCAGTATCTCATATGGGTTTTGTACTTATTGGAATTGGGTCTTTAACAAATATAGGCCTTAATGGTGCTATTTTACAAATGATTTCTCATGGTTTAATTGGTGCTTCACTCTTTTTTTTATCAGGAATAAGTTATGATAGAATACAGACTGTTTTTCTTGATCAAATGGGTGGAATTGCAACTTCAATGCCAAAAATATTTGCTCTCTTTACCAGTTTTGCATTGGCTTCTTCTGCATTACCCGGTACAAGTGGTTTTGTGGCAGAATTAATGATTTTTTTAGGTATAATTGATAATCCAAATTATTCTTTTGTTTTTAGAATGATTATTACTGCAATTCAAGCAATTGGAATAATTTTAACGCCTATTTATTTATTATCAATGTTGCGTCAAATGTTCTATGGATATAAATTTTCTAATGCAATCCCATATTCTAGAGATGCTGGACCACGAGAAATTTTTATTTCGTTTTGTTTATTTATTCCGGTGATATGTATTGGTATTTATCCAAATTTTGTTTTATCTCTTTGGGAGTATAAAACAGAATTTTTGCTATCGCGAAGTTTTTTTCTAAAGTCTTGATTTTTTGATATAGATATATATATGTATATATTTTTTTTATTTTGATTACTAATTTTAAATTTTTTATTTTAACAGATTTTTAAAATATGCATGAATCTGATGGCTAGTACTCAATCGATCCAAGTTTATTTAAATTTACATAGTGAATATTCTATCTAAAAATTCCGGTATAGAATATTCACTATGTAAATTTAAATATCTTTAAATATCTTATGAATTTTTGAATCAAATCCCAAATTTTACGATAGCCAACCATAACTATGTAAACCTTTCCCAAATAAATTAACTCCTAAATAACAAATCCAAATTATAAAGAAACCAAAAGATGCTATTCTAGTTGATTGTTTCGTCCGCCAACCTTTAATTAATCGCGTATGTAAATAGACAGCAAAAATTAACCAAGTTATTAAAGCCCAAGTTTCTTTTGGATCCCAATTCCAATAAGAACCCCACGCTTCATTAGCCCAGACAGCTCCAGAGAGAATACCTATAGTTAAAAGAGGAAATCCCAAACTAATAATTCGATAACTATAATTATCCAATTCGTCAATTATTTGCCATTTTCGTAAATTTATAAAACATAAGGTTTTTTGTGAATCATTACTATTTTCTATTTTGAATTTGCTACGATTTAGTGAAAAATACAAAAACGATTTTGTATGATATTCCATTGCGGAAAAATTTTGTTGTTTCGTTGCCGCAACAACCCACAAAGTTATAGCTAATAATGATCCACATAAAAGGGCAGAATAACTTAATATCATTGTAGTTACATGCATCATTAACCAATGAGATTGTAAAGCGGGGACTAAAGGAAGCGATTGTTGCATATCTTTAGGAAGACCTAAAGTAGCAAATCCGTGCGCTAACATTGCGCTAGGAGCTGTTACTATACCTAACCAACTATTTTTATTTTTAATTTCTAAAATTAAATGAATTAGCGTTAAACTCCATGAAAGAAACATTGATGATTCATATAAATTACTTAAAGGAAAATGTTTTGAAAGAGTCCATCGAAGTGAAAGAAAAATGGTTATTAATAAAAAAGCTATTATCATTCCAATTTTTCCCGAAAAATCCAGTGTTTTATTATTTATGTATAGAAATTTGCCCCAATATATAAGAGTAACGGAAAAAAGTATAAAAAAAGATGTATGAGCCAAGATTTGTTCCAAAATTGTAAATATCATAATTAAAAATTCGAAGTTTTTTTAATAAATTATGTGACAGAGTTTATAAATTCAAATAAGATATTAATTTTATTATAAATCAAGAATATAAAATGAAAAAGATATTACAAAAATTTGTTTTGTAATAAGCGAGAAAAATCAAAGAATAAGTTATCATAAAAAAATATATATATATATTTTTTTATGCCGCTACTCGGATTCGAACCGAGATGCACTAGCATTGCTTCCTAAGAGCAACGTGTCTACCAGTTTCACCATAGCGGCTTTATAATTAAATATTATCAAAACTTATATTAAGAAACAATATCTTTGTCTTTCTTGCAATTTTTAAAATATGATTACTAGACGGAGTATAGCACAGTTTGGTAGTGTACCATCTTGGGGTGATGGAAGTCGTGGGTTCAAGTCCCACTACTCCGAAAAGTCATATCTAATTAAGATAATTGAATAAAGAATTTATTCAATTATCTTAATTAGATAGAGATAGAGACATTTTAATTAAATTTTTTTTCAGTTAAATATTAAAATTAGTTGCTGAACTAAAAAGTAAACAAGGTGATAGATTAACAATAAAATATAAATTTTTAATAATTTTTGTTAAGAATATTGAAAACGCAAATAAAAATTAGTTCAAATAATCAATTAGTAATTATTACCAATTAATTTTCTAGTTAAATATTACTTAGTGTTTTTTTTGTAAATGATTCTGTAAAAAAATAAACATTAAGTAAAGCTAAGCTAAAAATATATAATAAAATGATTTATTAACAATGTTTTATTAGTGATAATTTAGAAAAATAAAAAAGGTTTTTATAAAGAAAAATGATACTTATAATATCTTATTTTAATTATTCTTCACCGGTTGAGTTAGGTTCAGATGAATTAACTAATTCACGATTCATTGCATAATAAAAACTTTTGGAACGATTTGTTAAAATGGATTTAGCTAAAGAGAAAGCTTTTAATGCTGTTACATGAGCTTTATTTTTCCATAAACTTTTACGAATTTTTGTTTTAGACTTTGAAGTACGTTTCTTTGGAACTGCCATAGTAAAAAATATATTATTCTATTAATAAATATTAAATAGGGAAATTTAGTATCTTCCTGTTTTTTGACTGTGAAAGAAAGAAAATTTTGTTAATTATAAATGGGTATACTTGTTTTTTAGGTTATTTCTTCTCCATTAAAAAAAATAGAATCAACTATAAATCGAGTTGATTTTTGTCGATGTCCTAATTTTCGTCGTGTCTTTTTCTTAGTGATCATTTTATATATCGTGACTTTTTTCTCAAGGCAAGGATGAAGAATTCTACCTCTAACTATGGCATTTTTTAACCACGGATGTCCTATTTTTATATCAGAATCTTGACGAATCATTAATACACGATAAATCAATACTTTCGTATTTTGTTCTAATTTACTGGGTTTTAGTGAAGCAAAATGGCGTATATTATAAAATCTTCCCGGTTCTACTCGAAGTTGTTGACCTCCGGTTTCAATTACTGCATATGTGTTCATTGGATTATAAATTTTTGAATACTTCTTTTAGTTAATTGTGAATAAAAAGATCTTATTAAATTTTTTTAAACTATAATAAACGAATTTTCATTCTTAAATTTGAATTAGTTTTCAATATATTGAAAACTAATTCAAATTTAAGAATAATATTTTTTAGTTTAAAAAACGAAAGATATAATACTCATAAGAATATTCTTATTATATCTTTAATTTTTTAAATTGAAAATTTTTAATACTTTTTTATCATTTAGAAATAATTGAAACGAAAAAATATAGAATTTTTTATTCTATATCTTCTTTATTTCATTATTAACTATTCTAGTTAATTATGAATTATACTTCTTCGTAAAAATATGAAATTTTTATTGAAAAAACCAACCCGTTATGGAAATTATATCTAAAAATGTCTGGCTTGTCCCATTGTTTCCATTTCTAGCCTCTTTTATATTAGGATTGGTATTATTTTTTCTTCCGAGTTCAATTAGAAATATTCGTCGTACATGTTCTTTTATTAGTATTTTATTTTTAAGTATATCTATGTTGATCTCTCTTTATTTGTTTTGGCAACAAATAACGGGTAGTCCTATTCATGAATTTTTTTGGTCCTGGGTTATTAATAAAAATATCATTCTAGAAATAGGTTATTTAATTGATCCTTTAACCTCTATTATGTTAATTCTTGTGACTACAGTAGGAGTCACGGTTATGATTTATAGTGACAGTTATATGTTTTATGACCAAGGCTATATAAGATTTTTTTGTTATTTAAGTCTTTTTACTGCATCAATGTTAGGACTAGTTATTAGTCCCAATTTAATACAAATCTATATTTTTTGGGAATTAGTTGGTATGTGTTCTTATTTATTAATAGGTTTTTGGTTCACAAGGCCTAGTGCAGCTAATGCTTGTCAAAAAGCTTTTGTAACCAACCGTGTAGGAGATTTTGGTTTATTATTAGGTATTTTAGGTTTTTATTGGATAACAGGTAGTTTTGAATTTCAAGATTTGTCTAAACGATTTTTTGAATTGTTGAATCACGATCAGATTAATCTTTTTTTTGCTACTTCGTGTGGTATTCTTCTTTTTTTAGGTCCAGTGGCAAAATCTGCACAATTTCCACTTCATATATGGTTGCCCGATGCAATGGAAGGGCCCACTCCTATTTCTGCTCTTATTCATGCTGCAACTATGGTTGCAGCAGGTATTTTTCTTGTTGCTAGAATGTTTCCTTTGTTCGAACTTTTACCATTTGTTATGAATTTGATTTCTTGGATAGGTGCGTTAACGGCTTTGTTGGGAGCTAGTTTCGCTATGGTACAGAGGGATTTAAAAAAAGGTTTGGCTTATTCCACAATGTCACAATTGGGATATATGATGTTAGCTCTAGGTATAGGATCATATAAAGCTGGTTTATTTCATCTTATTACACATGCTTATTCCAAAGCTTTATTATTTCTTGGATCTGGTTCCGTTATTCATTCTATAGAACCTATTTTAGGTTACCATCCTAATAAAAGTCAAAATATGAGTTTTATGGGTGGTTTGAGAAAACATATGCCAATTACTGCAATTACTTTTCTTTTTGGGACACTTTCTTTATGTGGTATCCCACCTTTTGCGTGTTTCTGGTCTAAAGATGAAATTCTTGTTAATAGTTGGTTTTATTTTCCTTTTTTAGGATTTATAGCTTTTTTAACGGCTGGATTAACTGCTTTTTATATGTTTCGTATATATCTTTTAACTTTTGAAGGTGATTTTAGGGGTAATTTATCTACTAAATTTCAATTTTATTCATTCATTTCAATTTGGGGTAATCCTTTGTTTGGTGTAGACAAAAAAGAAAAAGAAACTTTTTCTTCATCAGATAATCCAATGGTAAATAAAAATATTTTACATCCGAACGAATCTGATAATATTATGTTACTTTCATTAATTTTATTGACAATACCTACCTTGTTTATCGGATTTCTAGGAGGACCTTTTTCTTTTCAACAGGGTTTGGATTCTGATTTTTTGTCAAATTGTTTACATTTATCTATTAGTTCTTTAAAAAATATTCATTATGAAAATTTTATTGGATTTTTTAAAGAAGCTATTCCATCTATCAGTATAGCTTCCTTAGGAATATTTATTGCATTTTTTTTATATGGACCTCTAAATTCTCGTATAGAAATAATTTCAAGAATTGATAAATTACAGTTTATCTCGATTGATCCAAAATCATTTTTTGTTTCTCTTTATAATTGGTCATACTATCGAGGATATATAGACCATTTTTATGATTTATTTTTTGTAAAAATTGTTAGATTTTTTGCAAAATCTTTTTTTCTAATAGATCAATGGTTTATTGATGGAATCGTTAATGGCATTGGCATTTTAAGTTTTTTTGGAGGTGAATCAATTAAATATACAGAAGGTGGCCGCATATCTTCATATTTATTTTTTTTAATTTTCTGTATGTTTTTCCTGTTTTTTCTATATAGTTATATCATCTGAATAATATTTATTCATAATAACATATTTCATGTTATTGTGAGTTAAATCTTTATCTTCATATTTATTTTTTTTAATTTTCTGTATGTTTTTCCTGTTTTTTCTATATAGTTATATCATCTGAATAATATTTATTCATAATAACATATTTCATGTTATTGTGAGTTAAATCTTTATAGCTACTTATAAAAATCTAAAATTGGATCAAACGAAACTCTCGATCACATCCGATCGAATCTTTATCATAACATTTAATAATCTATGCGAAAACTCTAATAGAGAGACGAAAATATGAAAGAACCTTCCAGGTTTTATTTTAATATTTTGCGAAGAGTCGATAAAAAAAGACGTAAAGGAGAGATCATTTCATTATGTCTTTTTAGGAGGGAAAGGCCTTTTTTATTACTTAGCAAATCAATTGCAGCATCGTGAAAATTGCTTGATGAATAAGCATCTTGGGGAGGAGATAAAATCATGGTGATGGTTCCGCCTCCCCCTTTTATCTCGTAAATCTTCGGAGAGACTCGGGTAGGGATTGCTCTCGTTACTTATTTTCCGTATAATGTTGGTACCCTAATTTGGTTTCATTCCTAACTTTTTATTTTTAAATGGTTGATGTAATCATAGGTTGGTTTAAAGTGCTTATAAACGTTTCGAGGTTCGAACTCCTCAGATTGTTATTCCTCAGTAGCTCAGTGGTAGAGCGGTCGGCTGTTAACCGATTTGTCGTAGGTTCAAATCCTACCTGAGGAGAGTTCTATAGCTCTTAGCTATTTTTTTTTTTTCGACTAGCCAATCGATAACTCACTATAGTATGAACAGCAGTTTATTAAGGATACAGTCATCAACTTTCTTGAGATGTTACCGTCGTAATTTAACCTACTCCTTCCTGGAAATAAACAGAATTAGTGATGAGAAAAATTGTTATTAAGACTGTGCTCAACCCTGACAGCAACATTGGTAAGTCAAATTTGTGAGAGGATAAATAGAAATCCGTTTCGTTAATTTAGAACGTA